ATCCTTCTTCTGACACAGCAACGCACTTTCAATCAGTATTGGGAGGAGGTGCTAAATAATTTCTTTCTTCCTTTACTTGTTGTTTGTTGATGGAAAATAGAATTTCCCATTCAATTTCTATTGAATGTAATGTAAAATCATCCTGGCCATTATGAGTTTAGAGCTAGAAACTGAGGATTAGGTAAAACGTGAATCTGATAAGGTAGTTTCTAATAATTTATGAAATTGATTAGAATATTCCCGCATCTGTAAGTAAATGTGAGGTCTAAAAATCTTTGTTATTCATAGTTGTAGAAGCGCTTTTTTGGTGGAATCTTTTTTTGAATTGGTTAGGCGTCCAGTAACAAGTAAGAATAGGAATTTTTATTCGATAAACCAAAAAGAACAAAGAATGAAACATTTGGAATCACTAATGCATATATTGTTGTATTAGATAGAAATCTGAAGGTTCTTTCTTGACCTAACTAAAAAGATGCGCATTTCTAATATATATTATATGAAAAATATATGACAAAATAGAACTTCTAAAGCAAAAGAAAATAGAAATTACTAGTCTTAAATATAGTTGAACCAAAACACCTATTTTTTTGAGTGATCATGTGATAACTTTTTGTTCTCATTCATTCAAGATATTTAAGATATATATTATATGAGTGAACTTATTACGGAATCTAATTAGTTAAAATGAAAATAAAAGTTTTATAAGATTAATGTTCGCTCTAAAATAAATAGATTCGATCCAATAAAACAAATGATAAAATATAGGAATAATTTTCTAATTTGATTCCATAACGATTGGAAAAGCGTTAGTCTTTTTTTTAAACGAAATTACACTACCCAGTTCTTATTATTCGTTTAGAAGTTGAATTCAATTAAAAAATGATCCAAGAATGCATTTGCTGATTGCAAACGCGGTATGGGTAGATGTTACAGATGATGAATCAATTTTTTTTATATAGTTGTGACTTTATCCTTGTTAGTGCTGTCTATAATGATAGATGACTCAAAAACTTTCAATTGGTTTTTTCTCCCATTTTGCAAAAAAGGAAACTCAGGTAAGTGCTTTTTTATAAACATATGTATAAAAAGACCATATTTCATTTAGCTCCTTGATGCCTACCATAACTAGTTATTTCGGTTTTCTACTAACGGCTTTAACTATAACCTCAGCTCTATTTATTGGTCTGAGCAAGATACGACTTATTTGAAATTAATTGCACAAAATCTTTCCGCGAACTTCTGTGTATTTTTACCCCGTTAATTGTCAATTCTTGGTCATTGAGATTCATGGTAATTCGGATTAATATTTAGGTATAGATATTACCTCTTTTTTCTCCTTTCAAACAAATTGAAATGATTGAAGTTTTTCTATTTGGAATTGTGTTAGGTCTAATTCCTATTACTTTGGCTGGATTATTTGTAACTGCCTATTTACAATACAGGCGTGGCGATCAGTTAGACCTTTGATTAATTAACATCTCTTTTTTTGATTGACCTCCTCCTTTCTTTAATATCCAGGAGGTCAAATAAAGATTGCTGTTCCAGTTAGTGTTTCAGTCAAATTCCATCGAAGAAGATACAAATCACGCTCTGTAGGATTTGAACCTACGACATCGGGTTTTGGAGACCCACGTTCTACCGAACTGAACTAAGAGCGCTTTCTTCTCATAAAAGAAAAGACTGTAAAGAAAAGGATTGGCCCCAATACATCTTGTATGCATACACATATAGTATCATCATAAGAATAAAAGATTCTATATGATATGTCCAACGTGAATTGATCTCAAAAAATCCCTCGTTACTGCTCAAAGGAGCAGTAATAGGTAGGGATGACAGGATTTGAACCCGTGACATTTTGTACCCAAAACAAACGCGCTACCAAGCTGCGCTACATCCCTTCCATTGGTCTACAGTGTCATTGTAGAGAATTCCTATCTTGTTTTCCACATGGTTATTGCCTCTATTAAAATCTAGAATTTTTATGTCCATTTCGCCTTTTTGGTCTCATTTAACATATAATAATATTAAAATACTTCTTGAACCCCTAGGAAAAATAAATGAGTCTTTTTGGGGAATAGTGGGGAAGAAAAGGACGTTTTTTCTGTATTTAACAAAAAGTAAATCTTATTTACTGGATGATTGTACATTTCAATATGTATTATCTTATGTATGTATATGTATTACTATAAAAGGAGGTTTTTCAATGCGAGATCTAAAAACATATCTTTCCGTGGCACCGGTACTAAGTACTCTATGGTTCGGTTCTTTGGCAGGTTTATTGATAGAGATTAATCGTTTTTTCCCGGATGCGTTGACGTTCCCCTTTTTTTCATTCTAGTTATTGACGTGGGAAGGAATAAAGAAGATTAGAGATACAATTAAATAAAGCCCCTTCTTTTCTCTTTTTTCCCTAGAAAAAGGGAGGAAAGAGAAAGAATATTACATGCAACAGCTGTGAGAGTCGGGTTCAGGTTGGAATTAAATTAATATGAATTTCTATTTCTATGTATTAAATTTCTATGGAAGTCGACTACAAACTCTGGTTCTAAGGAAAGCGTATTCTAGACGATAATTATATGAAATACTGTACTGTTGAAATATAGTTTAGAAATCTTTCTATCGTATTTCCTATATTGATTGTAATGAAATCTTGCATAAGAGGATAGCTAGTTACAAAATTTTTCCTTCCTTTCTTCTTTTTCGTTTCGAATTGAAAAAGGAAGAGTTGAGTAAATTAAAAATCCAAAGGAGGTTCATGGCTAAGGGTAAAGATGTGCGAATACCGGTTCTTTTGGAATGTACCGCTTGTGTTCGAAACGGTGTTAATAAGGAATCAGCGGGGATTTCCAGATATATTACTCAAAAGAACCGGCACAATACGCCTAATCGATTGGAGTTGCTAAAATTCTGTCCATATTGTAACAAACATACGATTCATGGGGAGATAAAGAAATAGATCGAACGAACCGAGCGCCGGCGCCCTTATCTTTCTTACAAGGAAAGGGCAAAAAAGACATTATATATATAACATATTTAATATTTAATTTAACATAGTTAAAGATGATAATTATAAAAAAACCAAATCCTATTTATTTATTTTAATAAAAGATACGGCTGAAATAGGATTTTAGGGATAAGAAATAAACTAACCAAACCATGGAAAAATCTAAGCGAACTTTTCTTAAATCCAAGCGATCTTTTCGTAGGCGTTTGCCCCCGATCCAATCGGGGGATCGAATTGATTATAAAAACATGAGTTTAATTAGTCGATTTATTAGTGAACAGGGAAAAATATTATCTAGACGAGTGAATAGATTGACCTTGAAACAACAACGATTAATTACTATTGCTATAAAACAAGCTCGTATTTTATCTTTGTTACCTTTTCTTAATAATGAGAAACAATTTGAAAGAACCGAGTCGACCACCAGAACTCCCAGTCTTAGAGCCAGAAAAAGATAGGTTTACTCTTTCTTCACTTGAATTCAAATGCCCATCCGAACTCAAACGCGGATTTCCTTTTTGTTGGAAAAATCCAACAATCCGGATTGAAGTCTCGTGTCGTAAGAAAAAAAAAAAAAAAAAGAATAATCTGGGAAGAATAAAATTTTTTATTGAACGTGTTGATTCATATTTATTTTGACTACTATACTTTCTGATATTTTATCATATTCTAATTCTATTCATTTTTATTCGATCTTCCCGGAGTTCATTCTCCGGGCAACTCCGTTTAACCGGTGGATTCTTTCCAACCTACTTCTTTTATGATCTCATTGGAAATCATATAAAGACAATTCCTATTTGATATAGCTATTTGTGCAAGTATTTTACGATTAAGAAGCAACTGTCTCTTGTACAGATCATTTATTAATCTACTATAACTATAGCATACCCCCCTTTCACGAATTGCTGCATTTATTCGAGTGATCCACAAACGACGAAAGTTTATTTTTTGCCTATCTCTATCCCGATGAGCCGAAACCAGAGCTCTTATTTTTTGTTGAGTAATAGTTCGAGTAAGTCTTGAATGAGCCCCCCGAAAGCTTGATGCAAATAAACGAATTTTTGTTCTACGTCTCCGAGCGATATATCCCCGTCTAATTCTGGTCATTGAATAAATGAAACTTTAACGAATAACTAATAGATTTCCTTTCTTTCAGTTATTCTTTTGCCCCTTTCCATTAATAACAAAACGGATTTTTCCAATGTATAAACTAAAAATTCCAATGGCTTTCGCTACTATAACCTTCCCAACCACGATTTTTTATTTTTTTATAGGCATTTCACCTCGAAATACGAAATTGTACTATACTAGGTTAAAAAAAAAAATAGCAATGATAACTAAATAGTGGATTCCATCGTTTCTATGGTTACTTCGTAAACGGTGAGGTCTTCTCTATACACCGGAGCCCTTACTTCATTTAATCAATGTTATTGCTAACTTGTATAGTTCACATTCTTCGGCTCTACCCATGAATTATCCAGTAATAGCTCTTTCACAACGAGCTCTACCTATACAGTAACGGTATTTAATTATGAAAGTTGGCTGGGTAGCTGACCCTGTTAGTCCGTTCTTGCAAGATGGGTCTATCTAAGATTTCCTCCGCTTAATGGATAACCATTTGCTACCAATGGAGAATTACTTCTCATCTTGAATTGAGGTGAGTGGTTTTACACCAATAGAAACCATAAATTTCATACACAATAAAAGGGATATGACCCCATTTTCTTATTTTTAGTTTTAGATAGTAAATGTAGTTTGTTTTTCCGTTCTATCCTATTTGATCATTGATATTCGAACATTGTTCTCTTTCCTTTGTTCTAGTTTATGATCTGAACGAGTCGCACATACACCCTAGTACATGTTCCTCGACGCTGAGGGCATCCCCGAAGCGCGGGGGATTTTGTGACATTTCTGATTGGCTGTCTTGTATTTCTAATAAGTTGTTTAATCGTTGGCATGTTGAATCATATACATAATGGGCTGGTTTAGATCGATCCTAACCGTATGATTATGAATGACTTTTATTCAATAGAATAGAATCGATAGATCAATAGAATCATCAATCATCAATCAATAGATATAGATAGATAGTAAATAAATAAAAGTCATAGAATATTAAAGCAGGGTTCATTTTAAATCACGAATTCACGCGAAATTCAGGCTATTTATTGTCATTCAACCGCTACAAGATCAACAATTCCATAAGCTTGGGCCTCTGTTGCTGACATAAAAATATCTCTTTCCATGTCTTCGGATACAACCCAGAAGGGTTTCCCCGTTCTTTGTACATAAACCCTTGTCAGGGTTTCACGTAGTTTCAGCAGTTCTCCCACTTCCAGGATGAATTCTCCCGTTGCTACTTCAGAAAAAGAACCAGCGGGTTGATGGATCATTACCCTGATGATATAAGATAAAAAAGGTTTCTCTATTTCGCATGATGAGGGGAAGATAAAAGAAAGATAAAAGAATAACAAGAAAAAAGATAGAATCGAACAACCGTACGGGCATTACGCATTGCATACGGCTCTACAATAAAATTGACCCTTACCTTCAAAAAAATAGGATCGATCAGACCCCGATCGGTAAATGATCAACTTACCACCCTTCTTTTCGGAGGAATTCAAAAATACTATGATGGCTCCGTTGCTTTCTATATTTATTATATTTTTTTGTCTGTGATTTGTCTGTCATTCAGCAATCCCAAGGTTGCTTTTTTGTTTGATCAAATAAACTAAGGAAAAAAGAATCTTGTTTTTTTTTTTCGCTCTATACTATAAATATTGTTAAGAGACCTCTGGTGTGAAAAAAGTTTGTGACGCTGAATTGGACTTCCGATAATAAAATAGGAAATATCTTTTTCTCATATTATACTCTCTCGATACATAATCTAATGTTTTGAAAACAAAATTTATTATATCGAATTCAAAGTGCCATGCTATTATTACTTAACTTAAAAATTCATATTTCATATGGCGAAGGCATAGTCTTCCTTTTTCTCTCAAATAAAAGCCTCATTGGCGCCAAGCGTGAGGGAATGCTAGACGTTTGGTAATTTCTCCTCCGACCAGGATAAAAGATCCCATTGAAGCGGCTGATCCCATGCATATTGTCTGTACATCTGGTTGTACAAATTGCATAGTATCATAAAGAGCCACCCCCGGTATTACCCATCCGCCAGGAGAGTTTATAAACAAATACAGATCTTGGGTATCATTCTCCATACTGAGATATATCATAAGACCAATAAGTTGATTTGAGATCTCGCTATCAACCTCTTGACCTAAAAAAAGTAATCTTTCTCGATAAAGTCGGTTGATTAGGGTCAAATTGTATCCCCCCGGAACCGTACAGGCGCCTTTTGACGCATACGGTTCAAAAAAAACAAAAGAATCAATGTGTAGATTCCTATACTTTTTCTTTTTTCATAGCAAGTTCCTTCTAACTTATAATGATTTCCTTGATTTTTGACTAAACACGAGTTTGTCTTCCTTTCCTTATAACTTAATTATTAACTAGAACTAGAATATAAAAAAGAATTCATTAAACTTATCCAACTAACTTTTCATTGATGGATTCTTTCATCGAGATTCAATCCAAATCACGATGTCATTTTCTTGTTCTTAAATGGGCCCCTTTAATCTTTTTAGGTTTATGCTCTACTCCGGGTAAAGATCCGCCCTATTTTTATTTGCACATATAGTACAAATGCTCCCATTACCACTTCTTTTAGTTATCCCTTCTTTTTTTTTCAATTCACGCATTCCATAAAATAGTTGAGGGCTTAATGCATTTTACTCAATTGATTGATTAAGAGGAGAGTTTGAAATAACTTCTACTTATAAAATAAAAAAGAGATTTCTTTAAAAAAAGGAATCCTTTATGATATAAAATAGATACCACTTGGTTTTTTTAAACGGAGCCTGGATACTTCAATGTAGTAGTCCAACTAAGCCAACCATAAAATCTTCTAATTGATAATAGTAATTCGAATCCCCCCCAAAAAGTGGATCTAATTGCACTTCACGCTCCAAATTTTTGATGATTCCATTAATCTTTCGTGGGCGAAACAGGGGATATCTCGAGTGGGGAGAAAACGGGAAAATCCCATATGGCCCAATATATCTGACAAGTCGCACTATATGTCAACCCAAGTTGCATCTTCCTCTCCAGGACTTCGAAAAGGTACTTTTGGAACACCAATAGGCATTAAATGAAAGAAAAAAGAACTAAGTACTATATTTTACTTTGATGTGGAAACGTAACAAAGCCCTTATTATTATCATTATCTATTATTATTATCTTTACTTTATTTATAAATAATTATAAATAATAATAATATAATCTTTATCTTTTCTTTCTTTATAATTTTATTTATTTTATAATTATATTTTTATTTATTTTATAATTTAATTATTATATTATAATATTATATTTTTTTATTTTATAATAATATTGTACTTTATCCTAATCATATTTTACTTTATTCATAAATAAGA